GTCCCTGTAGCTTAACACAAAGCATGGCACTGAAGATGCCAAGATGATGCCAATGCATTCATGGACAAGAGACTTAGTCCTAACCTTATCGTTAATTTTTGCTAGAAGTATACATGCAAGTATCCGCGTACCAGTGTAAATGCCCTCAGCCCTTTACCAAAGAAAAAGGAGCGGACATCAGGCACACAAATCGTAGCCCAAGACGTCTTGCTCAGCCACACCCCCACGGGTATTCAGCAGTAACTAACATTAAGCAATAAGTGAAAACTTGACTTAGCCATGGCAAACCTAGGGTTGGTAAATCTTGTGCCAGCCACCGCGGTCATACAAGAAACCCAAATTAACGGTCCACGGCGTAAAGAGTGGTACCACACATATCAAATGGCAACTAAGACCAAAATGCAACTAAGCTGTCATAAGCCTACGATGCACATAAGACCGCCCTCAATACGATCTTAGCCCTATGATCAACCCAACTCCACGAAAGCCAAGACACAAACTGGGATTAGATACCCCACTATGCTTGGCCTTAAATCTAGATGTTTCTCCTACCAAAACATCCGCCTGGGAACTACGAGCACAAACGCTTAAAACTCTAAGGACTTGGCGGTGCCCCAAACCCACCTAGAGGAGCCTGTTCTATAATCGATAACCCACGTTACACCCGGCCGCTCCTTGCCAAACACAGCCTATATACCGCCGTCGCCAGCTCACCTCTGCTGAGAGTATTAGAGTGAGCTTAATAGCCCTCACCCGCTAACAAGACAGGTCGAGGTATAGCCTACGGAGAGGAAGAAATGGGCTACATTTTCTAAAATAGAACACTCACGAAAGGGGGTGTGAAATCACCCCTAGAAGGCGGATTTAGCAGTAAAGCGAGACAATAATGCCCGCTTTAAGTCGGCTCTGGGGCACGTACATACCGCCCGTCACCCTCCTCAAAAAGCTCTAAATCTCTATAAATTAATAAGCCCATCAGCTGAAGATGAGGTAAGTCGTAACAAGGTAAGTGTACCGGAAGGTGTACTTAGCACATCAAGACGTAGCTTTAACTTGAAAGCATTCAGCTTACACCTGAAAGATACCTGCTACATACCAGGTCGCCTTGAAGCCTATTCTAGCCCAACCCAACAACACAGCCTAACTATTAAAAACCTATTAACTATTACTAAACCAAACCATTTTTCCAACTTAGTATAGGTGATAGAAAAGACCTTCTTTGACGCTATAGAAATTCGTACCGTAAGGGAAAGCTGAAATAACAATGAAAAACAGAGCAACAAAAAGCAAAGATGAATCCTTGTACCTTTTGCATCATGATTTAGCAAGAACAACCAAGCAAAGTGGACTTAAGCTTGCCTCCCCGAAACTTAAGCGAGCTACTCGCAAGCAGTTATTTAATGAGCGAACCCGTCTCTGTTGCAAAAGAGTGGGATGACTTGCTAGTAGTGGTGAAAAGCCAACCGAGCTAAGTGATAGCTGGTTGCCTGCGAAATGAATCAAAGTTCTCTCTTGACCCTCTCCCTAGGAAACGCAACAACCCTAACGTGACAGATCAAGACCAATTTAAAGGAGGTACAGCCCCTTTAAAAAAGAAAACAACCTTTATTAGAGGATAACCTATTAAATTTAAAGTCCTGTAGGCCTTCAAGCAGCCATCAATAAAGAGTGCGTCACAGCTCCATACATAAAAATATTATAATAAAATGACTCCCTTCCTACTAGCAGGCCAACCTATAACAATAGGAGAATTAATGCTAAAATAAGTAACTAGGGCTTCCCCTCTCAAGCGCAAACTTATATCCCAAATCATTAACAGACCAAACTAATATTTCAACTCCAACGAGATTAAAATATTTATATGTACTGTTACCCCAACTCAGGAGCGCTCAACTAGAAAGATTAAAATCTGTAAAAGGAACTAGGCAAACCCAGGGCCCGACTGTTTACCAAAAACATAGCCTTCAGCCAACCAAGTATTGAAGGTGATGCCTGCCCAGTGACATATTTGTTTAACGGCCGCGGTATCCTAACCGTGCGAAGGTAGCGCAATCAATTGTCTCATAAATCGAGACTTGTATGAATGGCTAAACGAGGTCCTAACTGTCTCTTACAGATAATCAGTGAAATTGATCTCCCTGTGCAAAAGCAGGGATACATCCATAAGACGAGAAGACCCTGTGGAACTTAAAAATCAACAACCACTACATACGTACTCAAACCTAATAGGCTCACCACTACAAATGCTGGTTCGTATTTTTTGGTTGGGGCGACCTTGGAGAAAAAACAATCCTCCAAAGACAAGACCACACCTCTTAACTAAGAACAACCCTTCAACGTGCTAATAGTAACCAGACCCAATATAATTGATCAATGGACCAAGCTACCCCAGGGATAACAGCGCAATCCCCTTCAAGAGCCCACATCGACAAGGGGGTTTACGACCTCGATGTTGGATCAGGACATCCTAATGGTGCAGCCGCTATTAAGGGTTCGTTTGTTCAACGATTAACAGTCCTACGTGATCTGAGTTCAGACCGGAGTAATCCAGGTCGGTTTCTATCTATGATAAACTTTTCCTAGTACGAAAGGACCGGAAAAGTAGGGCCCCTACCACATAGTACGCCCTCTCTCTAAATAGTGAATTCAACTAAACTATCAAGAGATAATCAAACCAATAGTCCTAGAAAAGGACTAGCTAGCGTGGCAGAGCTTGGTAAATGCAAAAGGCTTAAGCCCTTTACCCAGAGGTTCAAATCCTCTCCCTAGCCCTACATAACCATGACTCAACTCCCTACTCTAACCTACCTCACCATATTCCTTCTTTACGCAGCCCCAATCTTAATCGCTGTAGCCTTCCTTACCCTAGTCGAACGAAAAATTTTAAGCTATATACAAGCCCGAAAAGGCCCAAACATTGTTGGCCCATTTGGCCTACTACAGCCTGTAGCCGATGGTATCAAACTATTTACTAAAGAACCAATCCGCCCCTCCACATCTTCACCCTTCCTCTTCATTATAACACCAGTACTTGCCCTCCTTTTAGCAATCACTATCTGAATCCCCCTCCCACTACCCTTTTCCCTCACAGACCTAAACCTGGGCCTCCTATTCCTTCTAGCCATATCAAGTTTAGCAGTATACTCAATCTTATGATCAGGGTGGGCCTCAAACTCAAAATATGCTCTAATCGGGGCACTACGTGCAGTGGCACAAACTATCTCATACGAAGTGACACTAGCCATTATCCTTCTATCCGTAATCGTATTAAGCGGTAACTACAACCTAAGCACCCTTGCCATCACCCAAGAACCCCTATACCTAACCTTCTCATCATGACCCCTCGCAATAATATGGTATACCTCAACTCTCGCTGAAACTAATCGCGCTCCATTCGACCTCACAGAAGGTGAGTCAGAACTGGTCTCAGGCTTCAATGTAGAATACGCTGCAGGCCCCTTTGCCCTATTCTTCTTAGCTGAATACGCAAACATTATACTAATAAACACATTAACAGCCATCTTATTCCTCAACCCAAGCTCACTTAATACCCCACAAGAGCTATTTCCCCTCGTACTAGCCACCAAAGTCCTACTCCTTTCCTCAGGCTTTTTATGAATCCGCGCCTCGTACCCACGATTCCGATATGACCAACTCATGCACCTCCTCTGAAAAAACTTCTTACCTTTAACACTAGCACTATTTCTATGGCACGTTAGCATACCAATTTGCTATGCAGGCCTTCCTCCTTATCTAAGGAAATGTGCCTGAATGTAAAGGGTCACTATGATAAAGTGAACATAGAGGTATACTAGCCCTCTCATTTCCTGCTAACAAAACTTAGAAAAGTAGGAATCGAACCTACACAAAAGAGATCAAAACTCTCCATACTCCCTTTATATTATTTCCTAGTAGAGTCAGCTAATCAAGCTATCGGGCCCATACCCCGAAAATGACGGTTTAACCCCTTCCCCTACTAATGAACCCCTACGCAAAACTAATCTCTTATCTAAGCCTTTTCTTAGGAACATCCATCACAATTTCAAGCAGCCACTGAATGATAGCATGAACCGGCCTAGAAATCAACACACTCGCCATTATCCCACTTATCTCGAAACCTCACCACCCCCGAGCCATCGAAGCCACAATCAAATATTTCCTCGTACAGGCAGCTGCCTCCGCCCTAATCTTATTCTCAAGCACAATCAATGCATGAAGCACAGGACAATGAGATATCACTCAACTAACTAACCCAACTTCCTCCCTTCTACTAACAACAGCAATCGCCATAAAACTAGGACTAGCCCCATTTCACTTTTGATTCCCAGAAGTCCTTCAAGGCTCAACCCTGACTACCGCCCTCCTACTAGCCACAATAATAAAACTACCCCCAATCACCCTCTTATTCCTGACATCCCACTCTCTCAACCCAACCCTTTTAACCACCATAGCCCTAACCTCCGCAGGCCTCGGAGGATGAATAGGCCTTAATCAAACACAAATCCGAAAAATCCTAGCCTTTTCATCTATCTCCCACTTAGGCTGAATAACAGTTATTATCATCTATAACCCTAAACTTACCATGCTAACTTTCTATCTATATTCACTAACAACAGCCGCTGTATTCCTCACATTAAACACAACCAAAACTACAAAACTATCAACAATAATAACTTCATGAACAAAAACCCCAATACTTAACGCAACCCTCATGTTAACCCTCCTCTCACTAGCAGGTCTCCCGCCACTCACAGGATTCTTACCAAAATGACTAACTATTCAAGAACTAATCAAGCAAGAAACAACCACAACAGCCACAATCATTGCCATATTATCCCTACTCGGACTATTTTTCTACCTCCGCCTCGCATACTACTCTACAATCACACTCCCACCAAACTCTACAAACCACATAAAACAATGACACACCAGCAAGTCAACAAACACCCTACTTGCCCTATTCACCTCTCTATCAATCCTCCTGCTACCCCTCTCCCCCATGATCATTGCTATTATATAGAAACTTAGGATAATATATTTAAACCGAGGGCCTTCAAAGCCCTAAACAAGAGTTAAATCCTCTTAGTTTCTGCTAAGATTCGCAAGACATTAACCTGCATCCTCTGAATGCAACTCAGACGCTTTAATTAAGCTAGAACCTTCCTAGGCAGACGGGCTTCGATCCCATAAAATTCTAATTAACAGCTAGACGCCTAAACCAACTGGCTTCTGCCTACCAAACCCTGGTACACTTTTAATGTACATCAATGAGCTTGCAACTCAACATGAACTTCACCACAGGGTTGATAAGAAGAGGAATTAAACCTCTGTTAAAAGGACTACAGCCTAACGCTTTAACACTCAGCCATCTTACCTATGACCTTCATCAACCGATGATTATTCTCAACCAACCACAAAGACATTGGCACTTTATACTTAATTTTTGGTGCATGGGCCGGCATAGTTGGCACTGCCCTTAGCCTCCTCATCCGCGCAGAATTAGGGCAACCAGGAACATTACTGGGCGACGACCAGATCTACAATGTAATCGTTACTGCCCATGCCTTCGTAATAATCTTTTTCATAGTTATACCAATCATGATTGGGGGCTTTGGAAACTGATTAGTACCTCTTATAATTGGCGCCCCAGACATAGCATTCCCTCGCATGAACAACATAAGCTTCTGACTACTCCCCCCATCATTCCTCTTACTACTAGCCTCCTCAACAGTAGAAGCCGGAGCAGGTACAGGATGAACTGTCTACCCTCCCCTCGCCGGCAACCTAGCCCACGCAGGAGCCTCAGTTGACCTAGCCATCTTCTCACTCCACCTAGCAGGTGTCTCCTCAATCTTAGGAGCAATCAACTTCATTACAACCGCCATCAACATAAAACCACCCGCCCTCTCTCAATACCAAACCCCCCTCTTCGTATGATCAGTCCTAATCACTGCCGTCCTTCTACTACTCTCCTTACCAGTACTTGCCGCCGGCATCACCATATTACTAACAGACCGAAACCTCAACACCACCTTCTTTGACCCCGCTGGAGGAGGAGACCCCATCCTATACCAACACCTCTTCTGATTCTTCGGACACCCAGAAGTCTACATCCTTATCTTGCCCGGCTTTGGAATCATCTCACATGTCGTAACCTATTATGCAGGAAAAAAAGAACCATTCGGCTATATAGGAATAGTATGAGCAATATTATCAATTGGATTCCTAGGTTTCATCGTTTGAGCCCATCACATATTCACAGTAGGCATAGACGTAGACACCCGAGCATATTTCACATCCGCCACTATAATTATTGCCATCCCCACTGGCATCAAAGTATTTAGCTGACTAGCCACCCTACACGGAGGAACTATCAAATGAGATCCCCCAATACTATGGGCCCTAGGCTTCATCTTCCTATTTACAATTGGCGGCCTTACAGGAATCGTCCTGGCAAACTCTTCACTAGATATCGCCCTGCACGACACATACTACGTAGTCGCTCACTTCCACTACGTCCTCTCAATAGGAGCAGTCTTCGCCATCCTAGCAGGATTCACCCACTGATTCCCCCTATTTACAGGATACACCCTACATCCAACATGAACCAAGGCCCACTTTGGAGTAATATTCACAGGTGTAAACCTAACCTTCTTTCCCCAACATTTCCTAGGCCTAGCTGGCATACCACGACGTTACTCCGACTATCCAGACGCATATACCCTATGAAACACCTTATCTTCAATTGGCTCATTAATTTCAATAACAGCTGTAATCATACTAATATTCATTATCTGAGAAGCCTTTGCATCCAAACGTAAAATCCTACGACCAGAACTAACAACTACCAACATCGAATGAATCCATGGATGCCCACCACCATACCACACCTTCGAAGAACCAGCTTTTGTTCAAGTACAAGAAAGGAAGGAATCGAACCCTCATATGCTGGTTTCAAGCCAACCGCATCAAACCACTCATGCTTCTTTCTTATGAGACGTTAGTAAAAACCAATTACATAGCCTTGTCAAGCCTAAATCACAGGTGAAAACCCTGTACATCTCAAATGGCTAACCACTCACAATTCGGCTTCCAAGACGCCTCATCTCCCATTATAGAAGAACTCGTTGAATTCCACGACCACGCACTAATAGTCGCTTTGGCAATTTGTAGCTTAGTACTCTACCTACTAGCGCTAATACTCAAAGAAAAACTATCCTCAAATACCGTTGATGCACAAGAAGTAGAACTAATTTGAACAATCCTACCAGCTATCGTACTCGTACTACTTGCCCTGCCCTCTCTACAAATCCTATATATAATAGACGAAGTTGATGAACCCGATCTAACCCTCAAAGCTATCGGCCACCAATGATACTGAAGCTACGAATACACCGACTTCAAAGACCTAGCATTTGACTCATACATAATCCCCACAACAGACCTTTCAACCGGACATTTTCGACTCTTAGAGGTAGACCATCGAGTTGTTGTCCCAATGGAATCCCCAATCCGCATCATCGTTACTGCTAGCGACGTACTCCACTCCTGAGCTGTCCCTACTCTAGGGGTTAAAACTGACGCAATCCCCGGACGACTAAACCAAACTTCATTCATCACCACCCGGCCAGGAATCTTCTACGGCCAGTGCTCAGAAATTTGTGGAGCAAACCACAGCTACATGCCAATCGTAGTCGAATCAACCCCTCTCACCCATTTCGAGAACTGATCCTCACTACTATCATCCTAATCATTAAGAAGCTATGCACCAGCACTAGCCTTTTAAGCTAGAGAAAGAGGACCAACTTTCCTCCTTAATGATATGCCCCAACTCAATCCAAATCCTTGATTCCTCATTATATTAGCATCCTGACTAATCTTCTCCTTAGTAATCCAACCTAAACTCCTCTCATTTATCTCAACAAACCCACCCACCAATAAAACCTCCACTGTTACCAAAACCACCCCATGAGCCTGACCATGAACCTAAGCTTTTTCGACCAATTCACAAGCCCGTGCCTCCTAGGAATTCCGTTGATCCTCATCTCAATACTATTCCCCGCTCTTCTCCTTCCTTCCCCAAACAACCGATGAATCCATAACCGCCTCTCTACCTTACAATCATGACTCTCTCACTTAATTTCAAAACAATTAATAATACCCCTAAACAAAGAGGGACATAAATGAACTTTAATCCTAACATCACTCATACTATTCTTACTAATTATTAACCTACTAGGCCTATTACCATACACCTTCACCCCAACTACCCAATTATCAATAAATATAGCTCTTGCCTTCCCACTTTGACTCGCCACCCTCCTCACAGGTCTACGAAACCAACCCTCAATCTCCCTAGGCCATCTCCTACCAGAAGGCACACCCACTCCACTAATCCCAGCTTTAATCATAATCGAAACTACCAGCCTTCTTATTCGCCCCTTAGCTCTAGGAGTCCGCCTTACTGCAAACCTCACAGCAGGCCATCTACTAATCCAACTCATCTCTACCGCTACCACCGCCCTACTCCCCCTCATCCCATCAGTATCCTTATTAACTACACTCATCCTACTTCTACTCACCATCCTAGAAGTAGCCGTCGCAATGATCCAAGCCTATGTTTTCGTCCTCCTCCTCAGCCTTTACTTACAAGAGAACATTTAATGGCACACCAAGCACATTCCTACCACATAGTAGACCCAAGCCCATGACCCATTTTCGGAGCGGCAGCAGCCCTACTCACAACCTCAGGATTAATTATATGATTCCACTATAACTCCTCACAACTACTAACCCTAGGCCTCCTTTCAATAATGTTAGTCATACTACAATGATGACGAGATATTGTACGAGAAAGCACATTCCAAGGCCACCATACCCTCACAGTCCAAAAAGGCCTCCGATACGGAATAATTCTATTCATCACATCCGAAGCATTCTTTTTCCTGGGCTTCTTCTGAGCATTCTTCCACTCCAGCCTCGTACCCACCCCAGAACTGGGCGGACAATGACCTCCAACAGGGATTAAACCTTTAAATCCTATAGAAGTCCCCTTACTAAACACAGCCATCCTTCTAGCCTCAGGAGTCACTGTAACATGAGCACATCACAGCATCACAGAAGGTAACCGAAATCAAGCAACCCAAGCATTATCCCTAACAATCCTCCTAGGCTTCTACTTCACAGCACTCCAAGCAATAGAGTACTACGAAGCACCATTCTCAATTGCTGATGGTGTATACGGCTCAACCTTCTTCGTCGCCACAGGATTCCACGGACTTCATGTAATCATCGGATCTTCATTCCTATCAATCTGCCTCCTACGACTAATTAAATTCCACTTCACATCTAATCACCACTTCGGCTTTGAAGCAGCAGCCTGATATTGACACTTCGTAGACGTTATCTGATTATTCCTCTACATAACCATTTACTGATGAGGATCCTGCTCTTTTAGTATATTAATTACAATTGACTTCCAATCTTTAAAATCTGGTGTAAACCCAGAAAAGAGCAATAAACATAGTCACATTTATACTTACCCTATCCCTCACCCTAAGCACAATCTTAACTACATTAAACTTCTGACTCGCCCAAACAAACCCAGACTCAGAAAAACTATCTCCATACGAATGCGGATTCGACCCCCTTGGATCTGCTCGACTTCCATTTTCAATCCGATTCTTCCTCAGTAGCTATCCTATTCTTACTATTCGACCTAGAAATCGCACTCCTCCTCCCGCTCCCATGAGCCATACAACTACCATCTCCAACCACAACCCTAATTTGAACTTCCACTATTGTCGTCCTCCTCACACTCGGCCTAATTTACGAATGAACGCAAGGAGGACTAGAATGAGCAGAATAAACAGAAAGTTAGTCTAACCAAGACAGTTGATTTCGGCTCAACAAATCACAGATCAAGTCCTGTGACTTTCTTTATGTCCACCCTTCACCTAAGCTTCTACTCCGCCTTCACCCTAAGCAGCCTAGGACTGGCCTTCCACCGAACCCATCTAATCTCCGCCTTATTATGTCTAGAAAGCATAATACTATCAATATACATCGCCATATCCCTCTGACCCATTGAAAACCAAGCAGCCTCTTTCACCATCATGCCAGTACTCATACTAGCATTCTCAGCCTGCGAAGCAGGCACAGGCCTGGCCATACTTGTAGCCTCCACACGAACACATGGCTCAGATCACCTCCACAACTTCAACTTATTACAATGCTAAAAATCCTCCTACCAACAATTATACTCCTACCAATAACCCTCCTCTCACCACTAAAATTCATTTGAACAAACGCCACCGCACACAGCCTCCTAATTGCCACCCTAAGCCTACAATGACTTACACCAACATACTACCCACACAAAAACTTAACTCAATGAACCGGTATCGACCAGATTTCATCCCCATTACTAGTCCTCTCCTGCTGACTCCTACCTCTAATAATTATGGCTAGCCAAAACCACCTTTACCATGAACCTCCAACACGCAAACGAACCTTCATCCTATCCCTAATCACAATCCAACCATTCATCATCCTAGCCTTCTCGTCCACAGAACTAACACTATTCTACATCTCATTTGAAGCAACCCTAATCCCCACCTTAATCCTAATTACACGATGGGGCAATCAACCAGAACGCCTAAGCGCAGGCATCTACTTACTATTTTACACCCTAATCAGCTCCCTTCCCCTCCTAGTTGCTATTTTATACCTCTACACACAAATCGGCACCCTACACCTCATAATACTGAACCTAACCCACCCAACCCTCACTAACTCATGATCCAATCTCCTACTAAGCCTAGCGCTACTAACAGCTTTCATAGTAAAAGCACCCCTATACGGTCTTCATCTCTGACTCCCCAAAGCTCACGTCGAAGCCCCAATTGCCGGATCCATACTACTTGCTGCACTACTACTAAAACTAGGAGGATATGGTATCATACGCTTCACCACACTTACACACCCCCTATCAACTAACTTATACTACCCATTCCTCACACTAGCACTATGAGGAGCACTAATAACCAGCTCAATCTGCTTACGCCAAACCGATCTAAAATCTCTCATCGCCTACTCCTCCGTGAGCCACATAGGCCTAGTTATCGCCGCAAGCATAATTCAAACACACTGATCCTTCTCAGGAGCAATAATTCTAATAATCTCCCACGGACTTACTTCCTCCATACTATTTTGCTTAGCCAATACAAACTATGAACGCACACACAGCCGAATCCTTCTCTTGACACGAGGACTACAACCCCTATTACCCCTCATAGCAACATGATGATTGCTAGCCAACTTAACCAATATAGCACTCCCCCCCACCACAAACCTAATAGCAGAACTAACCATCATAATTGCCCTATTCAATTGATCCATACTCACAATCATCCTTACCGGAACAGCCACACTACTAACCGCCTCATACACCCTATTCATACTACTAATAACCCAACGAGGAACACTACCCAACCACATCACAACAATCCAAAATTCCAACACACGAGAACACCTATTAATGACACTCCACATCCTCCCCCTCCTACTCCTCATCCTAAAACCAGAGCTAATCTCAGGAATTCCCTCATGCAAGTATAGTTTAACCCAAACATTAGACTGTGATTCTAAAAATAGAAGTTAAACTCTTCTTACCTGCCGAGGGGTGGTTTAACCAATAAGAACTGCTAATTCTTACATCTGAGTTTAAAACCTCAGCCCCCTTACTTTTAAAGGATAATAGCAATCCACTGGTCTTAGGAACCACTCATCTTGGTGCAAATCCAAGTAAAAGTAATGGACACCGCACTACTCCTCAACACCACAATAATCCTAACACTAACTGTAATTACCACACCAATTCTACTCCCTCTCCTATCCCAAACCTTCCAAAACTCTCCCACAACCATCACTCGCACCGTCAAAACCGCCTTCCTAATCAGCCTAGTACCCATAACCATCTTCATCTACTCAGGCATAGAAAGCATCACATCCAACTGAGAATGGAAATTCACCATAAACTTTAAAATCCCAATTAGCCTAAAAATAGACCAATACTCCATAATATTCTTTCCCATTGCACTATTTGTCACATGATCCATCTTGCAATTCGCAACCTGATACATAGCCACAGAACCCTACATCACAAAATTCTTCTACTACCTCTTAATATTCTTAATCGCTATACTAACACTAACTATCGCCAACAACCTATTCCTCCTATTCATCGGATGAGAAGGAGTAGGAATCATATCCTTCCTTCTAATTGGCTGATGACAGGCACGAGCAGAAGCCAACACAGCTGCCCTCCAGGCCATCATCTACAACCGAATCGGAGACATCGGACTCATCTTAAGCATAGCATGACTCGCTTCCACCATAAACACCTGAGAAATACAACAAGCCTTCACAGCCACTCAAACCCCAACCCTCCCCCTACTAGGCCTCATTCTCGCTGCCACAGGAAAATCTGCTCAATTTGGACTACACCCATGACTACCCGCTGCCATAGAAGGTCCAACCCCAGTCTCTGCTTTACTCCATTCAAGCACCATAGTAGTAGCCGGCATTTTCCTCCTAATCCGCACCCACCCAATATTCACCAACAACCACACCGCCCTTACCCTATGCCTCTGCCTAGGCGCCCTTTCCACACTATTTGCTGCCACATGTGCAATTACACAAAATGATATCAAAAAAATCATTGCCTTCTCCACATCCAGCCAATTAGGACTAATAATAGTTACCATTGGACTAAACCTCCCACAATTAGCCTTCCTCCACATTTCAACCCACGCCTTCTTCAAAGCCATATTATTCCTCTGCTCAGGGGCAATCATCCACAGCTTAAATGGAGAACAAGACATCCGAAAAATAGGCGGATTACAAAAAATGCTACCCACAACCACGTCCTGCCTAACCATTGGTAACTTAGCCCTAATAGGGACCCCATTTCTTGCCGGATTCTACTCAAAAGACCTAATCATCGAAAGCATAAACACCTCTTACTTAAATACTTGAGCCCTCCTCCTAACCCTATTAGCCACATCCTTTACCGCAACATATACCACACGCATAACCTTACTAGTCCAAACTGGATTCACACGCATCCCCACAACAACCCCAATCAACGAAAATAACCACACAATCACCAACCCAATCACCCGACTGGCCCTAGGCAGCATTATAGCAGGCCTATTTATTACCACTTCCATTATCCCTACAACGACACCCCCAATAACCATACCTACATTCACAAAAACTGCGGCCATTATCGTTACAACCCTAGGCATCATCCTAGCCCTAGAACTTTCAACTATAACACACATACTAACCCACCCCAAACAAAACGCCATAATAAACTTCTCATCTACACTAGGATACTTCAACCCACTAACCCACCGCCTTGCTTCCTTAACCCTCCTAAACAACGGACAAAAACTAGCCTCACACTTAACCGACCTCTTCTGATATAAAAAAATAGGCCCCGAAGGACTTGCTGACCTCCAAGTCATTACTGCCAAAACCACAACCACCCTCCACACCGGGCTAATCAAAACATACTTAGGATCATTTGCCCTATCCATTATCCTCATCCTCTTATCACATAGACCCTCCCCCAATGGCCCCAAACCTCCGAAAATCACACCCCCTCCTAAAAATAGTCAACAATTCCCTAATCGACCTCCCCACTCCCTCAAACATCTCTGCCTGATGAAACTTCGGTTCACTCCTAGGCATCTGCCTCTTTACCCAAATCCTAACCGGCCTCCTACTCGCCATACATTACACCGCAGACACAACTCTAGCTTTCTCATCTGTTGCCCACACATGCCGAAACGTCCAATACGGCTGATTAATCCGTAACCTACACGCAAACGGAGCCTCATTCTTTTTCATCTGCATCTACCTACACATCGGACGAGGCTTTTACTATGGTTCATACTTATACAAAGAAACATGAAATACAGGAGTTATCCTCCTACTAACTCTAATAGCAACTGCCTTTGTAGGTTACGTACTACCATGAGGCCAAATATCATTCTGAGGCGCTACAGTCATCACCAACCTATTCTCAGCCATCCCCTACATCGGACAAACCCTCGTAGAATGAGCCTGGGGCGGTTTCTCCGTAGATAACCCAACACTCACTCGATTCTTTGCCCTACACTTCCTCCTCCCATTCCTAATCGCAGGCCTCACCGTAATCCACCTCACATTCCTTCACGAAACCGGCTCAAACAACCCCCTAGGCATTGTATCAAACTGCGACAAAATCCCATTCCACCCCTACTTCTCATCCAAAGACATCCTAGGATTCCTCATCATATTCACACCACTCATGACTCTAGCCCTATTCTCCCCTAATCTACTAGGAGACCCAGAAAACTTCACACCAGCAAACCCTCTAGTTACACCACCCCACATTAAACCCGAATGATATTTTCTATTTGCATACGCCATCCTACGCTCAATCCCCAACAAACTAGGAGGCGTACTAGCCCTAGCAGCATCAGTATTAATCCTATTCCTAACACCTCTCCTCCACAAATCCAAACAACGCACAATAACATTCCGTCCTCTATCACAAATACTATTTTGAACCTTAGTAGCCAACCTACTCATCCTAACATGAATTGGCAGCCAACCTGTAGAACACCCATTTATCATTATCGGACAATTAGCCTCCCTAACATATTTCACTATCATCCTACTCCTATTCCCCATCACCGGAGCCCTAGAAAACAAAATACTCAATTACTAAACTCTAATAGTTTATACAAAACATTGGTCTTGTAAACCAAAGACTGAAGACTATACATCTTCTTAGAGTTCAACTTCAGAAAAAGAGGACTCAAACCTCTATCTCCAACTCCCAAAGCTGGTATTTTACACTAAACTATTCTCTGACCCCCCCCCTACACAGCTCGAATAGCCCCACGAGACAAGCCACGAACCAACTCTAACACAACAAACAAAGTCAACAACAACCCTCACCCAGCAACCAAAAACATCCCAACCCCTCACGAATAAAACATAGCTACCCCACTAAAATCCAACCGAACCGAAAACACTCCTCCATTATCAACAGTAGACACACCCAACTTCAAACACCCAATCAAATCCCCAACAATCACACCCATCACTAAAACCAAAACAAACCCTAAACCATAACCAACAACCCGCCAATCCCCCCAAGTCTCAGGAAAGGGGTCCGCCGCTAATGATACAGAATATACAAAAACCACCAACATCCCACCCAAATAAACCATGAACAACACCAATGACACAAAAGAGACACCCAAACTTAATAACCACCCACACCCTGCAACAGAACCTATAACCAAACCAACAACTCCATAATACGGAGACGGATTAGACGCCACAGCCAAGCCCCCTAACACGAAACCTACCCCTAAAAACAAAACAAAATATGTCATAATTCCCGCTCGGCTTTTCTCCAAGACTTGCGGCCTGAAAAGCCACCGTTGTAAATCTCAACTACGGAAACATCACAAAATTTTTTATTTTTCCTTTTTATTTTTTCTTTTTTCCCCCCCCTACCCCCCCCACGCTTATGTATTATATTGCATTCATCTATAGTCCCCATTAAGTACATACAGTCCATGTCCTAAATCCATTAATCTTTATACCGGACATAACCCCCACCAACACATCTCTCCCCATCGTACATAACAAACCATGATCTTAGGAACGCAAACAATATCCGTACTAAAACCATCAACTCCATCGAAGCTGTGCATACAACCATTTTCCATACGACAGTGCCTAAGTACACACTATGATTGGTTGAAAACCATGTATACTCAAACTTTCTCGTCAACACAAAGCTGTCGGACCCGGTTATTTATTAATCGTACTCCTCACGTGAAACCAGCAACCCGGCGTAGGTAATGTCCTACGTTACTAGCTTCAGGCCCATTCTTTCCCCCTACACCCTAGCACGACTTGCTCTTTTGCGCCTCTGGTTCCTATGTCAGGGCCATAAATAGGTTCGTACTCATAACTTGCTCTTTACGAATACATCTGCTTGGGTTATAGATCACCATTTTCGTCCGTGATCGCGGCATCCCCAATTCTTATACTTTTGGTTCTCTTTTTTTTCTGTAGTCTTCAATCTGCCCCTCCAGTGCAGCGGGTGAATTGGTTTATAGACGTGAGCATACGGTGCGGTGTGCTGCGAACTAACTCTGGCCTGTAATACCCATTAATGATACGGTTTCAAGTGTTTGGGGAATCATATCCACACTGATGCACTTTGCTTCGCATTTGGTACTGGGCTCCTCGCAAAACACTGTTCATGTCGCTATTAAGTCAATGCTTGCCGGACATATCACTATACCTTTATTCTTATCTCTTCTTCTCCTCTAAATTTCCTTAATACCATAAAACACTACTAGGAACACTTCAACTAAACACAAAAACACACTACGTATTCCACGTATCATATCTTTGTTTTGATCTTATAACTCTTATTCTAATCCGCGGAAGTCGCATTAAAAACACACTACGTATTCCACGTATCATATCTTTGTTTTGATCTTATAACTCTTATTCTAATCCGCGGAAGTCGCATTAAAAACACACTACGTATTCCACGTATCACATCCACTTATTTCACCTTAACTTTATCCAACCCACTCAACAAAAACTACTCACCAAAACAAACAAACAAACAAACAAACGAACGAACGAACGAACGAACGAACAAACAAACAAACAAACAAACAAACAAACAAACAAACAAACGAACGAACGAACGAACAAACAAACAAACAAACAAACAAACAAACAAACAAACAAACAAACAAACAAACAAACAAACAAACAAACAAACAAACAAACAAACAAACAAACAAACAAACAAACAAACAAACAAACAAACAAACGAACGAACGAACGAACGAACGAACGAACGAACGAACGAACAAACACT